CAATATGATGAGAGGCTATTCCTCCTGGAACAAAAGGATCAAAACCTTCCACACCCCATGCTGGATTTACAGATTGTACCTTTCCAGTTAGTCCGTACGGGTCGGACACCCATATTCCAGGACCATACAATCCTGTTACATGAAATGTCCCAAAACCAAAGCAAGCCACTCCTGAGAGAAATAAATGAATTCCAAAGATTTTAGGCAAATCCAAAGAGCGTTTTCCCGTACGGTCATCGACAAATATTGCTAGATCCCAATACACCCAATGCCAGATAGCTGCCAAGAAGCACAAGCCCGAAAACACAATATGTGCTCCGGCTACACCTTCGTAACTCCAAATACCCGGATTCGTTACCGTACCCCCCGTAATACTCCAACCGCCCCATGAATCGGTTATTCCTAAACGAGTCATGAAGGGTATAACGAACATGCCTTGTCTCCACATTGGATCAAGAACTGGATCGGAGGGATCAAAAACAGCTAATTCATATAGAGCCATTGAACCGGCCCAACCCGCAACCAGGGCTGTATGCATTATATGGACAGCAATCAAACGACCGGGATCATTCAATACGACGGTATGAACACGATACCAAGGCAAACCCATGGGACTACCTCTTTATTAATAAAAAATAGACACTATGTAACTTTATTGCATTGAAAAAAAAAACTATGCTATGTACCCCCTTCCTTTTTCAGGGGATTATCTCGAAAAAAGGATTAATATTTATTCTATCCTATTAGTAATAATGGAAGAGTTCGATTCGAAGGAAAAAGGAGAAGCAGATCTATTCTATACTCGATAAGTACCAATACGCAATGGGGGCGGATTCCCTTTTCGATGAGCAAATCCATCCATATTTGGTCATCATTCAAAAGACCTATTCGTAAGAATTTTCCTTTATTTTATGAACTTAGTCAATCGATGTAGAAACTAAGATAACGGCCAATATTATTAAGACAAGAAGCCCATTATTACGCTTCCACATCAAAGTGAACTAGAGTACTTAATTCTTTTCATTTTATGCCTATTGGTGTTCCAAAAGTACCTTATCGAAGCCCCGGGGACAAGCATCCATCTTGGGTTGACATATAGTGCGACTTGTCAGATCTATTGGGTCATATGGGATTTCCCCATTCTCTCCCCCGATCGAGATATCCTCTGTTTCGCCCAAAAAATTTGATTGAATGATCAAAAATTTGTAGCGTGAAATGCAATGAAGTGCAATTAGATCTATTTCGTGAGGAGGTATCCAGCTTAATATTAGCATAGCAATAAATCAATTTTATGGTCGTCTTGGCTGGACCAATAAAATGAGGTATCCAGGCTCCGTTTAGCAAAACCCAATTGGTAATATATCTATGATTATTACTTATACCATAAACGATTCCATTTAGAACTTTATTCGAAATAGGAGTGATCTCAAACTGTTAATCAACGGAATCATAAATATGATGAATACGTCAAATATTGGGCGGAAGACATGAAAGAAATGAATTAAAGGGGGGAGTCATAGCAAAAAAGAGACGTGGTATTGGGGTCATTTGTCCTATATGTGCAAATCAAAATCGGGCGGATCCTTACTCGGAGTAGAGCATAAACCTAAAAAAATTGAAGAAGCCCATTCAATTCAGGAACAAGAAAATGGCATCGTGATTTTTGGATTGGATCGCGATGAAAAAATACATCAATGAAAAGTTAGTTCGATAAGTCGCTAAGTTTAGTGAATTGCTTTTTTATATTTTATATTAGATTATATTAGAATATTATAGGTATAGGAAAACCGCTAAACTCATCGTTCTTGAAAAATAGAAGAAAGGACCCCTCGATAGAAGGAGCCCGCTAGGAAAAAAGAAAGGAAAAGGGCTGGTAGCTACACATTGATTTTTTGTTTCGCAAGTTTTGTTGAACCGTATGCATCAAAAGATGCCTGTACGGCTCCGAAGGGATATAGTTTTATCCTAATCAACCGACTTTATCGAGAAAGATTACTTTTTTTAGGTCAAATGGTTGAGAGTGATATCTCGAATCAACTTATTGGTATTATGGTATATCTCAGTATAGAGAACGAGACCAAGGATTTGTATTTATTTATCAACTCTCCTGGCGGATGGGTAATACCCGGAATAGCAATTTATGATACTATGCAATTTGTGCGACCAGATGTACAGACAATATGCATGGGATTGGCCGCCTCCATGGGGTCTTTCCTCCTGGCCGCAGGAGCAAGTACCAAACGTCTAGCATTCCCTCACGCTTGGCGCCAATGAGTTTTTTATTTGAGAGAAAAAAGAAGACTATGCCTTCGCCATATGAATTTTTAAGATTAAGTAATAATAGCATGGCACTTCGAATTCGATATGAAAATTGTTAGTGTTTTTTTTTTTCAAAATATTTGATTATGTATCGAAGCAGTAGTATGAGATAAAGGAGGGGTATTCCGAGTTTATCTTACCTATCGTAGGCCTATTGCGGCGTCACAAACTTTTTCACGCCGGAAGGTTATTAACAATATTTATGGTATGAAAGAGTACGAAAATAAAAAAAATAAAGACACTTTGGGATTGCTGAATCACAAACGAAATAAATATATAAAGCAACGGAGCCATCATAGTATTTTTGAACTAAAAAAAAAGGGTGGTAATTGGATCATTTACCGATCTGGGTATAATAGAACCCCGTATTTTCTCCTTGTTTGATGAAAGGTAAAAAGAAAATTCCATTGGTGAGCCGTATGCAATGCGAAAAAAATGCCCGTACGGTTGTTCAATTCTATCTTTTTCTTTATCTCTGCCCCTCGCCTAATCGTGCGAGATAGAGGAACTTTTTTTTTAGGTTATAATATATCATCAGGGTCATGATCCATCAACCTATTGGCGCTTTTTATGGGGCACAAACGGGAGAATTTATCCTGGATACGGAAGAACTACTGAAACTGCGCGAAATCCTTACAATGGTTTATGTACAAAGATCGGGCAAGCCCTTATGGGTTGTATCCGAAGACATGGAAAGGGATACTTTTATGTCAGCAACAGAAGCCCAAGCTCATGGAATTGTTGATCTTGTAGCGGTTGGATAAAACATAGCAGTGCCTCCTTAAGGGTTTAATAGAATATTAAACAGAAAAAATTCATAATCATCCGGTTAGGATCGATCTAAACCAGCCCATAATGGATAATTCAGCATGCCAACTATTAAACAACTTATTAGAAACCCAAGACAGCCAATCAGAAACCTTACAAAATCCCCCGCTCTTGGGGGATGCCCTCAGCGCCGAGGAACATGTACAAGGGTGTATGTGCGACTCGTTTCAATCATGGACTGAGACAAAACAAAAGAAAGAAAACAATTTTTTAAGTATCAATGATCAGTACCAGTGAATCGGATAGAATGGAAGAAGAAGAACTGCATTCACTAGCTAAAAAAAAGATATCTATCATATCTTTCTATTGTGTATGAAATTTATGGTTTCCACCGGCGCAAATTCAACCGCCTCAAATTTCAATTTAAGGTGAGAAAGAATTCCACATTGGTAACAAATAGTTATCCATTAAGCGGGGGAAATACTCTAAAAAAAAGCGGAAAGATTATCTTTCTACTCTTGCAAGAACGGACTAACAGGGTCAGCTACCCCACCAATCTTCATAATTAAATACCGTTACTGTATAAGGTCTATCTCGTTATGAAAGACCTATTACTAGAAAATTCATGGGTAGAGCCGGAGAGTGGTAACTGTACAAGTTACCAATAGAATTGATTAAATGAAGGAAGTGGCTCCGGTGTATAGAGAGGGCCTCACCGTTTAAGAAGTAATCATAGAGACGACGGAACCCACAATTTCTTTATCTATTTACTACTTTATTTTTTTTTACTATTTTATTTCCAATGCCTCGAAAAAGGGTAAAAGCGTGGTCGGGAAGGTTAGAGTAGCAAAAGCCATTGGAATTTTGATTTTATAAATTGGAAGAGTCCGTTTTGTTATTAATAGACTAGGAAAGGGGAAAAGAATAACTGAAAGAAAGGAAATCGATTAGTTATTCATCAAAGTTTCATTTATTCAATGACCAGAATTAGACGAGGATATATAGCTCGGAGACGTAGAACAAAAATGCGTTTATTTGCATCAAGCTTTCGCGGGGCTCATTCAAGACTTAGTCGAACAATTACTCAACAGAAAATAAGAGCTTTGGTTTCGGCTCATCGTGATAGAGATAGGAAAAAAAGGGATTTTCGTCGTTTGTGGATCACTCGAATAAATGCAGTAATTCGCGGAAACAGGGTATCCTATATTTATAGTAGATTAATAAGCAATCTGTATAAGGCGCAGTTGGTTCTTAATCGTAAGATACTTGCACAAATAGCTATATCAAATAGGAATTGTCTTTATACGATTTCCAATGAGATTATAAAATAAGGAAATTGGAAGGAATCCATTATAATTTTTAAACGGAGTTCTCTGGAGAATGAACTCCGGGAAGGTAGAGTAGAAATAATATGATAAAATCGTCAAAATGAGCGAACACGCTCAATAAAAAAAGATTGATTTTATTCTTCTTCCCCAATTCTTTTTTTTCTTACGACACAACTGCTTCTCGGATTTTTTGAACAAAACGTCCATCTGGGTTTGAGTTCGGATTGGAATTTTGATTTAATTGAAGAGTAAGCCTATTTTTTTCTGGTTCGAAGACCTGGAGTTCTAGTGGTCGACCCACTTCTTTCAAATTGTTTCTCATTATTAATAAAAGGTAACGAAGATAAAATACGAGCTTGTTTTATAGCAATAGTAATTAATCGTTGTTCTTTTAAGGTCAATCTATTCACCCGTCTAGATAATATTTTTCCTTGTTCACTAAGAAATCGACTAATTAAAGTCATGTTTCTATAATCAATCCGATCCCCCGATTGGATCGGGGGCAAACGCCTACGAAAAGATCGCTTGGATTTAAGAAAGAGTCGCTTGGTTTTATCCATAATTTGGTTTGTCTATATTTATTTATTTGTTTCTATTTAAATATATGAAATAATCTAGATATATATCTAGATTATTTTTTCATGTTCCTTGCAAGGGTGACACACAAGCACGCGGTTCGACTCTATCTATTTTTTTATCTCCCCATGAAGTGTATGTTTGTAACAATAGGGACAGAATTTTCTCAATTCCAATCGACTAGGTGTATTATGTCGATTCTTTTGAGTAATATATCTGGAAATACCCCTTGATTCCTTATTAACACCGTTTCGAACACAACTAGTACATTCCAAAATAACCCTTACTCGGACATCTTTACCCTTGGCCATGAACCTCCTTGGGGTTTTTGATTCATCCAACTTTTCTATTTTCCGACCCGAAACGAATAAGAAACAAGGGACAAAAAAATAGAAGTTGTTAACCACTCAAAATCCAATTCTGAAATAAAGATTTTATTGCTATCAATATAGTAAATATATAGGAAATAATAAGTAATACAAAAATTTCTAACTATATTGCTAATCACAGTACAGTATTTCATTTAAGTATCGTGTAGTGTAGGCTACTCTTACCCTAGCCACATTTCCATTTCTGTTTTCCTTTCACTGTCTATTTTCTTTTAACTGGATAATTAATTTAATTGGAGCCTGAACCCGAGTTTCGCTGAAGTTGAAGACACATTTTTATTTCGCTTTCATCCTTTATTCTATCTATCTAATTGTAAAAAAAAAATAAAAGAGGGGAAAGAGAGATTAGTCACAAATACACAAATATTGGATTCTAGCTCTAATCTTCTTCACCCCGTTCCCGTTCAATAACTAGAATGAAAAAAAAGGAAATGTCAATGCGTCCGGGAATAAACGGTTGATTTCTATCAATAACCCTGCTAAAGACCCGAACCAGAGAGTACTTAGTACCGGTGCCACGGAAAGATATGTTTTTAGATCTCGCATTGAAAATCCTCCTTATTTTTTGTTTTTGTATTCCCTATTGGAATATATTATGGTAAGAGATGTATATGTAGTTAAAGGCCACTTGTATTTGTGCGCGGAATCCTTAATTCAAAAATTCAAATTGAAATGCGAAATGATTTGGTAGATAAGATTTTATTTTCTTTTTTTTTTTTCTTAAAGCAGAAAAATGGGCCGCTTTACGCCTGAGAATTCCCAAGAAAAATACTAATTTATTATTATATGTTATATGATATGAGCCCAAAAACAAGAAAAGGCAAGATCCATTTTGCATATCAATAGAGGGAATAAAAAAATAAGGATGTGGAAAACAAGACGGGGATTCTTTACAATGATACTGTAGACCCATTGAAAGGGATGTAGCGCAGCTTGGTAGCGCGTTTGTTTTGGGTACAAAATGTCACGGGTTCAAATCCTGTCATCCCTACCAATTACCGCTCAGAGCAGGAGTAACACAAGATCCTTTTTTTTTTAGATCGATTTCTAATTTTGACATACAAAATCTTCCATTTTATTATATATGATAGTATACACATACAAGAATTGTTGGGGTAAAAAAAATCGACTTATTACTTATTTCCAGTCTTTTCCGTTGTGATAAGAAAGCGCTCTTAGTTCAGTTCGGTAGAACGTGGGTCTCCAAAACCCAATGTCGTAGGTTCAAATCCTACAGAGCGTGATTCCGCTCTTGTTGTCTTAGATCGAAAATCACACACGCTGAACTGAAATCATTGAACAGCAATCTGAATTTGACCCTGCCCTGACCTCCCCCTCGGATTAAATTAAAGAAAGGAGGGGGTCAGTTAAAAAAAGAGATGTTAATTAATCAAAGGTCCAACTGATCACCACGTCTGTATTGTAAATATGCAGTTACGAATAATCCAGCCAAAGTAATAGGAATTAGACCTAAGACGATTCCAAATAGAAAGACTTCAATCATTTGAATTTTATTTTTTTTTTTTGAAAGGTTAAAAAGAGGGGTAATATCTATCCCTAAATATTAATCCGTATTGCCTAGGAATCTCAATAACCAATAATTCGGAATTAACGTGGTACGGCAAGGAACTAGACAATATGTGGAATACCACAGAAAGATTTCTTTTTATGAATTATTCATTCAATTAATTTCAAATAAGTCCTATCTTACTCAGACCAAGAAATAGGGCCGAGGTTATAGTTAAAGCCGCTAGTAGAAAACCAAAATAACTAGTTATAGTAGGCATGACGGAGCTAAAGGAAATATGTTCTTTTTATACATATGTTTATAAAGCACTTCCCTAAGTTTCAACTTTTGAACGATACGAGGATAAGCAAAAATACCCTACCAATTGAAAGAATACCTTCAATTGCAAGTTTTTGATTCTTCAAGTATTCTAGAAGGTACTAACAAAAATGAGTGACAGGGATAGAAAAAGAAATCAATTCATCGTCTTTTACACCGACCCATCCCACGATTCCGAATCAACGGATTGAGTGGGCAACTCTTGAGTCAACTAATATTAAAATAATAATAAAAACTATGCCATCTAACTTCATTTCAAAGGGGAATCGCTTCG